TGCTAAATAATTTCTTTTTCCTTTCCTTTATCTGTTGATGTAAAATGATGCTGTATTTAATATAAAATTCTTACAATGAAAGAGATTATCATATTTCCACAATTCAATTTTAAGTGGATGGGAGATCTATAAATTTCTTTTTCATGGTTGTAGAGGCAGTTTTTGTTAGAATCCCCCCTTTTTATTTTAAGGAATTTGTTAATTGTCCAGTAACAAATATGATTCGATGAAAGAAAGTGAAAAAAGAATAAAATAATTGGAATCAATAGTTGTAATGAATTGTTGGATTGGATCTCAATCCAAATTTGGATCTAGCTACAAGGAAGAGGCTTTATTTTAAAATATCGAACGAGGAAACATAGTATTCCATAAAAATGGAATTCAAAATAATAATTCAAAAAGAGTTTCGTTTTTAAATGAAGTTACACGATCCAGTTCGTTTATTCTCGACGACTTGGTTGATAGGAATCGCGAGATGGCTAGATCTTAGAAATGATGAATCGGTTTCATTTTATATGCCTGTTACTTTCTCTTTTTTCGTGCCGTCTATAATGATAGATGAATCCAAAACTTTCAATTGGACTTATTATTTCATTGGACTTATTATTTCAATTGGTATTTTTGTATATCTTCCTATGTTAGAAAAATGGAAACTTAGGTAAATACTTTAGAAACATATGTATAAAAATACCATATTTCATTTAGCCCTTTCATGCTTACTATAACCAGTTATTTCGGTTTTCTACTAGTGGCTTTAACTATAACTTCAGCTTTATTTATTGGTCTGAGCAAGATACGACTTATTTAAAATTTCTATTTGAAAGAAACAATTCAGAAAGGAAATGCTTCTGTGAGATTCTGTGTATTCTAGAGTTATTTACCATGTCAATTGTCAATTCTTGGTCATTGAGATTCACATCAATTCGGATTAATATTTAGGTATAGATATTACCGCTTTTTTTCTCCTTTTCAAAAAATTGAAATGATTGAAGTTTTTCTATTTGGAATCGTGTTAGGTCTAATTCCTATTACTTTGGCTGGATTATTCGTAACTGCATATTTACAATACAGGCGTGGCGATCAGTTGGACCTTTGATTAATTCACATTTCTTTTTTTGATTGGCCTCCTCCTTTCTTTAATCCACAGGAGGTCAAATTCTAATTGTTGTGCAAGCGACTGAATCCATTTCAGTCTAATTGAATTCATGAAGAAAAAATCACGCTCTGTAGGATTTGAACCTACGACATCGGGTTTTGGAGACCCACGTTCTACCGAACTGAACTAAGAGCGCTTTCTTATCAGAATAGAAAAGGATGTAAAGAAAAGATTTTTTTTAAACTAATCCATTTTCATTTTCTATCTATATATTCTATAGTTTCATAAAAATGAACTTCTGCGCAACGCAATTTGAATCGATCTCAGCTGATTCCTCGTTACTGCTCAACGGGGCAGTAATAGGTAGGGATGACAGGATTTGAACCCGTGACATTTTGTACCCAAAACAAACGCGCTACCAAGCTGCGCCACATCCCTTCAAATTGTTCTACAGTATAATTGTAGAGAATTCCTTTCTTGTTTTCCACATCCCTATTTCCTGCATTGAGACACACAGCTTTTCTGTCCATTTCGTCTTTTTTGGCCTCATTTAACATATTTTTACATATAATAATAAGAAAAGGAAATCTTATGGATCGTTGTACATTTCAATTAGAATTAGGGATTCCGTGTACAACTCTAAACGGCTCTTAACTACATATGCATCTAATCATATATGCATTATCTTTATGTATTACAATAAAAAAGGAGGTTTTTCAATGCGAGATCTAAAAACATATCTCTCCGTGGCCCCAGTACTAAGTACGTTATGGTTCGGGGCTTTAGCAGGTATATTGATAGAGATTAATCGTTTTTTCCCCGATGCGTTGACATTCCCCTTTTTTTCATTCTAGCTATTGACACCGGAAGGAATGAAGAAGATTAGAAATAGAATCAAATATCTGTGACTAATCCCCCCTCCCTCTTTTCTCTTTTTTCCCTTTTTTTTTTTTCTAATTTTTAGAATTTAGAATAAGGGACGAAAGAGAAAGAATAAAAATGGATTCAACGTCTGCGAGACTCAGGTTCAAATTCGAATTAAAAATAGAGACGTGGGGGTAGAGTAGGAAAATCGGGGTCTAGGGCAAGAATACAAGATCTTTAACTGCCCTTCGGAGTTAAATAGAATTTCGAACTCATTCTCATTGTCTTGCTTATTATTTACTATGGCTTTTATGGCTTTGCTTTGATTTAATTGATTTTGATCTTTTAGAGTTGGATTTCAAGTTAATAACTTTTCTTTTTTCCTTCCTTTCTTTTTCTTCATTTCGAATCAAAATAGAAGAGTTGAGTAAATCAAAAATCCAAAGGAGGTTCATGGCCAAGAGAAAAGATGCGCGGGTAACGGTAATTTTGGAATGTACCAGTTGTATACAAAACGGTGTTAAGAAGGTATCAACGGGTATTTCCAGATATATTACTCAAAAGAACCGGCACAATACGCCCAATCGATTAGAATTGAGAAAATTCTGTCCCTATTGTTACAAACATATGATTCATGGGGAAATAAAGAAATAGATTGAACCGAGTATGTCTTATCCTTGAAAGGAGAAAAATGACATTATATAGAACACATTGAAATATAAATAGAAGATATTGCATTTAAATAAAAAGAATCCTATTTGGAGTTAAAATTACAATTAAGAAATATTTCGGGATAAGAAATAAACTAAACAAACAAACCATGGATAAATCCAAGCGACCTTTTCTTAAATCCAAGCGATCTTTTCGTAGGCGTTTGCCCCCGATTCAATCGGGGGATCGAATTGATTATAGAAACATGAGTTTAATTAGTCGATTTATTAGTGAACAGGGAAAAATATTATCTAGACGAGTAAATAGATTGACCTTGAAACAACAACGATTAATTACTATTGCTATAAAACAAGCTCGTATTTTATCTTTGTTACCTTTTCTCAATAATGAGAAACAATTTGAAAGAATCGAGTCGACCACTAGAACTACTGGTCTTAGAACCAGAAATAAATAGGCTTATTTTTTGTTCACTTCAATCAGAATTCCAATTTGAACTCAAACATGGATTGGTGTTTTATTTGACAAATCTTAGAATCCAGATTATTGTGTCGTAAAAAAAAAAACGAATCGGAAAAAAAAAGATTTTTTTATTGAACGTGTTCATTCATTTTGACTACTTTAGCGCATTTCTCATAGTAATTTTGACTTCAACTCCACCCTCCCGGAGTTCATTCTCCGGGGAACCCCATTTAAATTATTTCGGTGTATTCTTTCCAATCTACTTTTTCTCTGATTTCGTTGGAAATCATATAAAGACAATTCCTATTTGATATAGCTATTTGGGCCAGTATTTTACGATTAAGAAGCAACTGCCTCTTATATAGATCATGTATTAATTTACTATAACTATAAGATACTCCCTTTTCTCGAATTACTGCGTTTATTCGAGTGATCCACAAACGACGAAAATTTCTCTTTTGCTTATCTCTATCCCGATGAGCCGAAACCAAAGCTCTTATTTTCTGTTGAGTAATAGTTCGAGTAAGTCTTGAGTGAGATCCTCGAAAACTTGATGCAAATAAACGAATTTTTGTTCTACGTTTCCGGGCTATATATCCGCGTTTAACTCTAGTCATTGAATAAATAAAATTTTGACAAATAACTAATTGATTTTTTTCTTTCAGTTATTATTTTTCCCGTCCTGGCCTATTAATAACTAATAACCAAACGGATTTTTCCAATGTATAAAATACAAATTCCAATGGCTTTGGCTACTATAACCTTCCCGACCACGATTTTTTCTTTTTTGGGGTATTTTACTGGGAAATATGAAAGAAATTGTGGGTTTCCTCGTTTCTATGGTTACTTCTTAAACGGTGAGGTCTTCTCTATACACCGGAGCCCTTACTTCATTTAATATTTCATCAATGTTATTGGTAACTTGTATAGTTCACACCACACTCTTTGGCTCTACCTATGAATTATCCAGTAACAGGTCTTTCACAATGAGACCCGCCTATACAGTAACGGTATTTAATTAGGAAAGTTAGCTGGGTAGCTGACCCTCGTAGTCCGTTCTTGACTGAGCGAGAACTTCTTTTTTTTTTTTTTATTTTAATAAGATTTTTCCGCTTAATGGATAATCAGTTGCTACCAATGGAGAATTGTTTCTCATCTTAAATTCAGGTGATTGAATTTGCACCAACGGAAACCATAAACTTTATACACAATAGAAGGATAGATTTGCTTATTTTTAGATAGTGAATGGAGTTCCTTCTTCCATTCTATCCTATTCATTAGTACTGATCAGTCATACTGGAAGCAGTTTTCTTGCTTTTTCCTGTCAGCTCATGATCTAAACGAGTCGCACATACACCCTAGTACATGTTCCTCGACGCTGAGGACATCCCCGAAGAGCGGGGGATTTCGTGACATTTCGAATGGGCTGTCTTGTATTTCTAATAAGTTGTTTAATAGTTGGCATGTTGAGTCATATATATAATGGGCTGGTTTAGATTGATCCTAACCGGATTTTTTATTTATTTATATAGTAAACTCGGAGATAAAATATCAAATCACAGATTTGCACAAAATCCACTTTTTCATTCAACTGCTACAAGATCAACAATTCCATAAGTTTGGGCTTCTGTTGCTGACATAAAAACGTCTCTTTCCATGTCTTCAGATACAACCCATAAAGGTTTACGCGTCCTTTGTACATAAACCCTTGTGATGGTTTCGCGTAGTTTCAGCAGTTCTTCCGCTTCCAGGATAAATTCTCCCGTTTGTGCCTCATAAAAAGAACTAGCAGGTTGATGCATCATTACCCTGATAATAGAAGGTTTCTCTATCTGGTGTGATGAAAGAAACAGAAAAGAAAGATAAAGAATAATAGGAAAAAGGATAGAATTGAACAACCGTACGGGCATTATCTTTTATGCATTGCATACGGCTCTATAATCAAATTGACCCCTAACTTTTCCATTCAAGAAAGATAAAAAATAGAATCTATTAGCCCCAGATGGGTAAATGATCAAAATGCCACCCTTCTTTTTTTTTTTCGGAGGAGTTCAAAAATACTATGATGGCTCCGTTGCTTTCTATTTTAAAATGGATTTTTTTTGTCTTTGATTCAGCAATCCCAAAGTTTCTTTTTGAGCCAATTAAAAAAATTTGGTTTTTTCGCACTCTTTTTTTTTATAACTTAAATATTGTTAAGAGCCCGTTAGTGTAAAAACAAACAAGTTTGTGACGCTGAATTGGACTTCCGATAGATAAGAGAAAGTCGGAAATATCTTTTATCTCATACTACTCTCTCGATACATAATCAAATCTTTTGAAAAAAAAAAATACAAAATTTTTCATATCGAATTCGAAGTGCCATGCTATTATTACTTAATATTCATATGGCGAAGGCATAGTTTTCTTTTTTCTCTCAAATAAAAAAACTTCATTGGCGCCAAGCGTGAGGGAATGCTAGACGTTTGGTAATTTCTCCTCCAACCAGAATAAAAGATCCCATTGACGCGGCCAATCCCATGCATATTGTATGGACCTCTGGTCGTACAAATTGCATAGTATCATAAATGGCTATTCCGGGTATTATCCATCCACCAGGGGAGTTTATAAACAAATACAGATCTTTAGTCTCATCCTCGATACTGAGATATACCATAAGACCAATAAGTTGATTCGAGATCTCGCTATCAACCTCTTGGCCTAAAAAAAGTAATCTTTCTCGATAAAGTCGGTTGAGTAGGGTAAAATTGTATTCCTTAGGAACCGTACATGCACCTTTTGATGCATACGGTTCAAAAAAATTGCGAAGAAAAGAATCAATGTATAGATTCCAGTCCTCTTTCTTTTTCGGGTTTTTCTAATTTTTTAATGAAAGGGCTTTTTCTTCGATTTTTCAATAAAGATGAATTTTGATTTCTTCTTTGATAATATAAAAAAAGGGTAAATAAACTTATCGAATTAACTTCTCATTGATGTATTCTTTCATCGAAATTCAATCCCAATTACGATGGTATTTTCTTGTTCCTGAATGGGTCTCTTTCATCTTTTTAGGTTTATGCTCTACTCCGGGTAAAGATTCGCCCGATTTTGATTTGCACATATAGGACAAATCTTCCCATCACCATTTCTTTTTGTTATGACTTTACAAATAATCATTTATGATACACATAGTAATCATAGATATATTACCAATTGGGTTTTTTTTTTAAACGGAGCCTGGATACTTCATTTTTTTCGTCCAGCCAAAGCCAACCATAAATTATTCTAATTGATATAATTCTATGAATTCCCCCAAATAATGCATTTAATTGCATTTCACGCTCCAATTTTTCGATAATTCAATTTCTCTTTCTTGGGCGAAACAGAGGATATCTCGGTCGGGGGAGAGAATGGGGAAATCCCATATGACCCAAGATATCTGACAAGTCGCACTATACGTCAACCCAAGATGCATCTTCCTCTCCAGGACTTCGGAAAGGTACTTTTGGAACACCAATAGGCATGGATTGAAAGAAAAAAGAACTAAATACTATATTTCACTTTGATGTGGAAACGTAACAATATGGTTTTATTGTCTTTATTTTTCTTGTCTTTATAATATTGGCTTTATCATATTTATTTTATCCATAGATTAGAAAAATTTAGAAAGAAAGACAAAATAAATAAAGGAATTTTTTTACGAATAGATCCTTCTAATGATAAATGAAGGATGGACATATTTTCTCATAGAAAATGGTATCAATCCACCATTGCATATTGGTACTTATCGAATATAGAATAAATCTGTTTCTCTTTGTTCTTACGAACAGAATTCTTCCATTATTACGAATAGAATATAGAATCAATATTAACCTAACCCTTGTTAGGAAAAAATCCCCTGAACAGGGGAAGTCTATAGGATAATCATAGTATAATTTTTTCCAATGCAATAAAGTTACGTAGTGTCTATTTTTCTTCGATAAAGGGGTATTTTCCATGGGTTTGCCTTGGTATCGTGTTCATACCGTTGTATTGAATGATCCCGGCCGGTTGCTTTCCGTTCATATAATGCATACAGCTCTGGTTGCTGGTTGGGCGGGCTCGATGGCTCTGTATGAATTAGCAGTTTTTGATCCTTCTGACCCTATTCTTGATCCAATGTGGAGACAGGGTATGTTCGTTATACCCTTCATGACTCGTTTAGGAATAACCAATTCATGGGGGGGTTGGAGTATCACAGGAGGAACTGTAACGAATCCGGGGATTTGGAGTTACGAAGGTGTAGCTGGGGCGCATATTGTGTTTTCTGGCTTATGCTTTTTGGCAGCTATCTGGCATTGGGTCTATTGGGATCTAGAAATATTTTCTGATGAACGTACAGGAAAACCCTCTTTGGATTTGCCCAAGATCTTTGGAATTCATTTATTTCT